AGAGACTTGATTTAACTTAGGTTAATCTAGGCCATAGGCAGACCTACGTCAAGATAAAACCCCCTTGAAACACTCTGGTAGTGTTCCTGAATCTGAATCCAAATAATGACTCAGAGCACATGGAGCCATCTCTTTTTGCGGTCAAAAAATATGGCAGACTGGCGGATCTTTATATCCGTTAATGAAAGAGCCCAATGCACAAAAATGCATGTTGGGTCTTTAAAACAGCTCAGATCACTTTGATTAGAATCAGTTTGGTCTGTTTTACCGAGAAAGTCTACGGTTCGAGTCCGTATAGCCCTAGAACCCTATCCATTCCAAAATCCGAGTGAATTTTGGAAGTTACAATTCTAACACGAGTCCGTTTAAAAACGCCAATCGAACCTAACCCCAATCGAATCTAATAATCCTTCATATGGGTAGAGGAATGACCAGCCATATTTCTGCCCAAGCTAAAGTTTGAAAAACGACTCTCTTTGGTACGTTTCATTGGAAAGATTGTCAACAATACAAAATAGGAATTTCTTCGTATACCTTTACCTAAACCTAGCAAAGGTAGTCTTCTCTTTCCGTATTCAATAAATCGAAATTCCTACCCATAATTCTACTTTATTCTACTTTACTGGTTAAATAAGTAACAACCTCACAGGACAGAACAATGGGTTGCCCGGGATTCGAACCCGGAACTAGTCGGATGGAGTCGATAATGTTACCGGTGAAATAAGTAACAACCTCTCCCCAAGCCGTGCTTGCATTTTTCATTGCACACGGCTTTCCCTCTGTATACATCTAAAATTCAGTTCCGCCATTAGACAAAAAGTAGAATACTTAGACCCTTCTTACCAAGTAAATTTCAGAATAGAAATAAGGAAAAATTTTGTTAGTTCTTCATTATTGCTATTTATTAGATTCAATTCGAATGAAAATTTCCATTTACGCCCTTTCATAACGAATCAGTCATGATTGGCCAAATCATTGATACAAATAATATCCAAATACCAAACCCGTTTTTGATGGAACCTCCGCGAAATAAAAGAAGCTCTTGGAAAGGTCAAGGAAAGAACTTGTTCTTCCGCCGTAAAGAATTCTTCGAATAATTCCGATCCGAATCTTTTCAAAAAAGCCCGTACAGTACTTTTGTGTTTACGAGCTAAAGTTCTAGCACAAGAAAGTTGAAGTATATACTTTATTCGCGACAAAGTTTTTTTTTTGGAAGACCCGCTATAATAATGAGAAAGATTTCTGGATATACGCCCGAATCGGTCAATAATCTCAGAATCTGATAAATCGATCCAAATGGCCTTACTAATAGGATGCCCTAATATATTACAAAATTTGGCTTTAGCCAAGGATGAAATCAGGGGAATCATTGGAAGAATAGTATCAAACTTCTTAATAGCATGATCAATTACAAATGAAGTTTCTAACATTTGATTACGTATCGTTGAAGTCTTTCGCCGCACACTTGAAAAATAACCGAGAAAGTCAAGGGAATGGTTTGCTAATCGGTTTATATGGATTCTTCGTGGTTGAGACCAAAGGTCAAAATAAGATTGCCAGAAATTGACAAAGTAATATTTCCATTTATGCATCAAAAGAGACGTACCTTTTGAAGCGAGAATTGCTTTTCCTTGATACCTAACATAATGCATGAAAGAGTCCTTGAACACCCATAGATTGGCTTCAAAAGCCCCGTCCAAGGTTTCTATAAGATGCTCTATTTTTCCATAGAAATAGATTCGTTCAAGAAGCGCTCTAAAAGATGTTGATCGTAAATGAAAAGATTGGTTACGAAGAAAGACAAAGACGGATTCGTAGTCATATACACGAAAATTATATAGGAAGAAGAAGAATCTTTGATTTCTTTCTGAAAAAGAAGGACTGACTTTCTGTGAAGTAAGAAGACTATTCCAATTATGAAACTCGTGGAGAAAGACTCTTAATAAATGCAAAGACGAAGCATCTTTTAGCCAGTAGCGAAGAGCTTGCACCACGATTTCGAAATGGATTGGGTAAGGTATTAGGATATCGAACACATAATTTAAATGTGAAATTTTGTCCTCTAAAAAAGAAAAAATGGAATGAATTGATCGTAAATTAGCGGATTTGACTACCTCTTTCCCTTTCTTTTGGCGCTTTTCTAGGGAAGATAGGAATCGGAGTGAAAATGGAATTTCCATAATGACCGAAAATCCCTCGGATATCATTTGAAAATCAAAATTCTTATTGCGCCCCAAAAGTGGATTTTGTTTAGAATCATTCAGAGAAAGAATCCAAAAATTTGGGTCATACATTCGAGTAATTAAACGTTTCACAATGAGTAAGCTGAATTTATTGTCATAACCTGCATTTTTCAACAAAATGCATCTTGGTAAACCATGATCATGAGCAAGTGCATAAATATACTCTTGAAAGATAAGTGGATATAAGAAGTCGTGTTGTTGAAATCTATCGAGCTCTAAAGAGCTTTGAAAGTCCTCCATTTTGAATGCTATTTGAACCAAAGGTAGAGGATTTTGGGAGTTATCAAATGATACAGAGTGCGATACAGTCAAAACAAGGTATTTTTCGAGTAAGATTAAGGAAGCGATACCTCGGATACAGGTAAACTTATCAACGGATTCTCGATCCTCTCTTTTTCCATTTTCTTGAAGTCGTTTATATTCGTTCTAGGATAACAAGATGTTTAGAAATCCTTTATTTTTTCAACCCAATCGCTCTTTTGATTTTGGAAATTTTGTTATCAATCTACTCTTTCTTATACGCACACAGCTCCATTCTGGAATGGAGACTGCTAATATTTAGGATTCATGAAAAAATAAAGAATCCGCTTCTCGGATAAGCCCTTACCCGTATTCAGGCACTAATATATTTTTAACATCTAATTAGATCGGGTAATCATTCAAATTAAGAATGGGAGCTCGTTGCTTTTTCGTTCCTTATAATTTCATTAAATTAATTGAAGCCAGAGGGCTCTATCCATTTATTCATTCGACCCAACTTGAAATTGAATCCATTTGACTCCCTTCCAATAAGTTAAACAAAGTTTTGTCCCGATCGGGAAAGAAGAAAAGATTCTCAGAACTCTTGGTTGCTACGACATGCTATTTTTTCCATTCATTCCCTTTTAGGATCAGTCGTGGTCTTCCAAACTTTACCGATGGTATGGATGAATTCATCGCTTCATCTAAATGTGTAAAAGATCCGAGTCGCACTTAAAAGCCGAGTACTCTACCGTTGAGTTAGCAACCCGAATAGAAGAAATAAAGTATGTAGATATAATCAGAATGAAAAAAATGATTCGACGAGCGAATCAAAGCATAAAAACCCCTTTTCGAATCGATTAAGAACAGAAAACGTAATAACTCATATGAAAATACAAGAAATTTTCCGATAACAGAAAAACCAGAAATAATGATAGATCCTTCCTTATGTCATTGTTATTCACGTTTTCAAGCAAAAATGCGTCTATCAAAGCGCATCCAACGAACCCCTTATTTTGACTAAAGTAAGGCAAAAACCAAACCAATGGGACGGAAATAAAGAGATCCCGTTATAAAAAAAGAGATCCCTTTATCACGCTGCATTATATTTCGTCAATGCATTGTTGTCAATATAAAGGTTAAGAAAAGGATATAATGAAAAAAGATAAGAAATTCGGTTGAAAAATATTCCAAAAAATAAGGACTTGAGTTAGATTGGCACTACATAGATACAAAAAAGTTTAGCTAGGGGAAGAAAAAATAAGAAGTCAAAAAAATCTCGAATTTAGTCAATCAATAAATAAACAAAATAGAGAAAAGTTCTAGAAAGGGGTAGCATATACCCCCCTTATTTCCTTAAATTAATTCAATTTTATTTGATTGGGGCAAAGTTCGTTAAAAACCTCCGACTTCTTTAAAATGTCCCGAACAGTTTCTGTAGGCTGAGCACCCCTTTCAAGAAAATATAGAATAGCAGGAACGTTTAAATACGTTTGATTCTTTATCGGATCATAAAAACCCACTTTCCGAAGATCTCTTCCTTCTCTTCGGGAGCGAACATCAATTGCAACGATTCGATAAGTCGCACGTTGCTTTCTACCACAGCGTTTTAAACGAAGTTTAACCATAACATTCCTCTAATTTGGAACCCTTATGGAACTGATTCAATTATGGAATCATGACTAGTCATTGGTTCAGTCGGTACATAGACATAATAATGTCTGTTTTTCCGAATAAATCTTCGACTGGAAGATTGGTTCTATGAACCATAGGATTGATTCGTTTAGAGAATAATTTTATCAATCCTCGGGACTTAGTCGGGGCAAACGCAGTAATGCTCCGTGCCAAAATCCAAGGTTCCAAGCATTGAGCTCGGTTTTTGGTTTTTGTGCGGCCTCCTGGAGGAGGGATTTTATGTCCGCTTGGAAGGCCTCCAGCGCCTTACGATTTTTTGAGAGGCGCTGGATCTTTTGATTGATCCACCTTTCGCCTGCCCCACTTCCCGATTGGAAGGCTTCCAAAAGAATCTTACCAGTCTCGTTAGAATAGGTGTCGCAATGACCCTTATTGTACGAGTGCTTGTACCCATGGTATTTTTTGCCGTGGGGGCACGTGAGCGCCGGTTCGTGCTTTTTCCGAGCAGAAATAAATTTTCGCCCAGTCTCCTCTGTTTGTGGAAAAAGACTTTCCTTTTCCAACTCGGGAAACCTCTTCCCATTTATCCCGCCCTTTTTTCTCGAGTTATAGTCTGAACTATTATTATAGTTCGGACTATTCGAGCAATCTTTAGTCCGATTTATCGAAACATCGGTACTACAGTAGTAACAACAGCACTTAGGTCCCACCTCTTCCTTGTCATCATAATTGAAAGCCATACCATAGCTCCTAAAATAGACTTAAAAAAAAAATAATGAATAGAAAATATCCATTATCTCAACGATGGGATGATTTGTCCCATCAAAATTAAAACTAAACTTATTTATCGACGTCGAAAAGGCCTTTGATTTTTCATTTTTAATATAGGCCTGTGGGACGAAAGGGATCGAACCTTCGATTACCGGGACCAAAACCCGTCGCCTTACCACTCGGCTACGCCCCATTGTCACGTCGATTTTTTGATTCATTTTTTGATTCATATTATACCATCAAGAAAGATTTTTTGTCAACTACCCGTGTTACGTTGATTTTTTGATTCATTTGATGATTCATTTGATGATTCATATTATACCATCAAGAAAGATTTTTTGTCAACTACCCGTGTCACGTTGATTTTTTTTAGATAATTCATATTATATTATTACAAAAAATCTTTGTAAAGGCCCGCTCAAATCTCTAGCGACAATTTTACGCTAAGAGATTATAGAGAAGAGATAATAGAGAAGGGATAATGGAATTATATAGATTCTAGGTTTGTGCTAGGAATTTGACCCGTGTAGATATAGAATTCGACTGAATTTATTGATCATTAGATAGAATGTAATTAAAATAGTAGATGAAAATATGATTTCTTCTATTCGCCTTTGAGAATTGGAGGATTTTTGATTGGGCCGGTTTAAAGAAAAAGAAGGATTTTTTTGTCTACCTTACTTTCTTCCGTTTTCCTTATCTCAAGAACTCAATCAAATTGCAATTATCGTCAAGAACAAAATGTCTGCTATGCTTAATCTCTTAAGTTTGATCTGTATCTGTTTTAATTCTGCCCTTTATCCAACTAGTCTTTTCTTTGCCAAATTGCCCGAGGCCTATGCTTTTTTAAATCCAATCGTAGATATTATGCCAGTCATACCCCTCTTCTTTTTTCTTTTAGCCTTTGTTTGGCAAGCTGCGGTAAGTTTTCGATAAGATACTTAATACTATCCTAGACTATCCTAGAAAATGCATGATTTCTTCGAGAAAAATTTCTAACGATTGATAAGATCAAATAAGTCTTTCCCGCATCAATCTTTGAGGCAAACGGTGAAATTCTTTGATCGCCGCGAGAAATCAAATCCGGCTCGCCACATTTCCCCATTCTGACCCTTTTTCCAGTGCAAGGCCTTAAGTTCTATGTGATTTTATACAGAATTAGGGTCCCACGCCCATATCTCATTATGGGCATGAAGTCATCTTGGGGAATCAAAGACTCTTATTTGACCTGATAGACTTATTTTCGAGTTCGAGAAAGCACTTCATTTCTTGGTGTCAAATATAGAATATGGGGTAGAAAAATGGACGATCTATTTTCTTTTCTCGTTTTTTCCAAAAAGGCTCTTGGAGATTGTGTAATGCTTACGCTCAAACTTTTCGTTTACACAGTAGTAATATTCTTTGTTTCTCTCTTCATCTTTGGATTCCTATCTAATGACCCAGGACGTAATCCTGGGCGTGAAGAATAAAGGTTTTTTCGTTTTTCTATCTTGATTTTTTCATTTTCTTAAGATTTTTTATCTATTCCACACATTTAACTAGGAAATAAGGGGTTTGTGAAATTTGAAAGAAAAGAAAATATCAAGTCATCGACGAAAACGGAAAGAGAGGGATTCGAACCCTCGGTACGAATAACTCGTACAACGGATTAGCAATCCGCCGCTTTCGTCCACTCAGCCATCTCTCCCTATTGAAAAAGATAATTATAATTATTAATATGTTACATTCCACATGAAAAAAGGATTCAAAACCGTCTTTCTTTCTCCTTCTTTATTTTGATTCTCAAGATATGTAAAACTTTTCTTAGCTATTCCGTTTCGATAAAGTCAAAACTCAAAAGATCTAATATAAAGAAAACGAAAGATAAAGAACGAGAACTTCCTGGCTTTGATTTTCTTCGAAAGGCCCTTTTCTTTCCACAGCCTGGCCCGGTCACTACCCAACCGGGCCTTTTTTGATTCCATCAAATTCTAGCGAAATTTCTCTTATTTGACAACAAAAAAGACTTACTAGATTTTTTGACTATATTTCAAGCAAGACCCAAAAGAAAAAGGACTATTTCCATCCTTACTCGATAACTTTATCGAACTTAGTCTATCAAAAGTACCCTGTCCTATTCATTTTTCTTCCTTTTTTAGTTACTTGACTGCTTTTCTCGAATAACGAAAATGAAACTTTAGACACTGCATTTTTTTTGTTATGCTTTGAGCGCTTTTGGTAAGTCGTATCTAGCAACACTCTTACCGCACACGAAAGGATAGGCCTTGTAAATAAGCCCTCTTCTCCAAATCCCATCAAATTGAAAACCCTTGTGCAAAACGTTATCACTCTTATTTTCATGATTTTTTATGATCCTAGCTTGACAAAAGGCCCATTTGTATACAATAATATCATTGTAGCGGGTATAGTTTAGTGGTAAAAGTGTGATTCGTTCTATGAACCTCCTTAATAGTTAAGGGGTCGTTCGGTTTAATTCATATTCCGACCAAAAACTTTATTTCTTAAGGGAATTTAATCCTTTACCTCTGAATAATCCATTCGGGGAAAAAATAAATTCTCGCGATTTCTATCCAAAGTTCACTGAAAAATTGAAAAATTGGATTCTGAACTT